GTGAAAAGGTTAAAACCTCGGGCTCGAGGACGTAGTTATCCGATAAAAAGACCCACCTGTCATATAATTATTGTAGTGAGGGATAGCTCTAAAAAGAAAAAAACGGATCGGGATATATATTTAGAAATAAAGGATCAATGGAAAAATCCTATAATAGATAGATGTTTTGAGAAAGAGACAGAGAGAGAAAAAAAAGAGAAAGAGAGAGAAGAAAAATATGGGCAAAAAAATAAACCCCCTTGGTTTCCGACTTGGTGGGGAAAACCAAAAGCATAGATCCCTTTGGTTCGCGCAACCAAAAAATTATTCCATAGGTCTCCAGGAAGATGAAAAAATACGAGATTGTATCAAGAATTATGTACAAAAAAATAGGAGAATATCCTCGGGTTTCGAAGGAATTGCACATATAGAGATTCAAAAAAAAATCGATCTGATCCAGGTCATAATCTATATTGGATTTCCAAATTTGTTAATAGAGGGTCGAACACGAGGAATCGAAGAATTACAGATCAATGTACAAAAAGGATTTAATTCTGTGAACCGGAGACTTAACATTGCTATCACAAGAGTTGCAAAACCTTATGGACAACCTAATATTCTTGCAGAATATATAGCTCTACAATTAAAGAATAGAGTTTCCTTTCGAAAGGCAATGAAAAAAGCTATTGAATTAACTGAACAAGCGGATACAAAAGGAATTCAAGTGCAAATTGCAGGACGTATCGACGGAAAAGAAATTGCACGTGTCGAATGGATCAGAGAAGGTAGGGTTCCCCTACAAACCATTCGAGCTAAAATTGATCATTGTTCCTATACAGTTCGAACTATCTATGGGGTATTAGGCATCAAAATTTGGATATTTGTAGACGAGCAATAATGGGCCTTTCCTTGCCATTCTATCCAGTGATAGAACAAAAAACGACAAACTATTCTTTTTCCCTTCAATGAAAAATGAGCAATTCTAATTCTATAGGGTTGAATAAAAATTGGATTGATCATTTGGTAGAATTGCTATGCTTAGTGTGTGACTCGTTGGGTTTTCTTTAGAGTTGGGATTCAAAAAAAAAGGACTGGCCCCTAACTAATAACTATAGAACTTAGAACCAGCTCATTGCTTCGTATTATCGAGATCCAAGGAACCAGTCACTATATGATGTGTCAATCATATAGTTGTAGCAACTGAAATCTTTTTTCCATAAAGGAAAAATCAATCTGATTATGGATTGTGAAGCGAAAATAGAGGGATGTGGGTAAATGGAAGGGCGAGAGAAAGAGAGAAGGAGAATATCAATGGTATATGATTCCAATATGTATGGTCTATTATGAATTATCTCATAAAAGGCAGTGTGATAAAGCATCAATACTGATTCGTCCATAATTAGATGAATACGATTCATAGGAAAAATACCAATAATAAAGAGCCTCGAGTTAATAGAGACTGAGGAGATTGACTTGGGAACGAACTTGAATTGAGGAGCTCCATTGCAGAGTTCAGGCCTAGCCATTAATGGAGAAGCTATGGGAACGACGGAACCTGTGACTGCAGAAGATTCTATTGAAAACGAATCCTAATGATTCATTGGGTAGGATGGCGGAACCAACCAGGAACCAATTGATTTATTCTGAGAGGCCATGGGTTGACCCTACGAATGAAACAAATATTGAAAGAGTAAATATTCGCCCGCGAAACCCTTATTGAATTGCAAAATTTTGGCCGATTCGGTAAAGGTCAAGGATTCGTTATAAAAATAAAGCAAAGGCATTATCTTCTATATATAGAAATATACGTCTAGCTATATATACAAGATATACAGATTCCTACGTGACAGATTCAATATCAATAAATCCCATGATTTAGTGTATTATTCAATAAATACATGTGTATCTGTAATATTATTGAATCGTTTCATTCGCGAGGAGCTGGATGAGAAGAAACTCTCATGTCCGGTTCTGTAGTAGAGATGAGGTTGAGAAACAACCATCAACTATAACCCCAAAAGAACCAGATTCCGTAAACAACATAGAGGAAGAATGAAGGGAATATCTTATCGAGGCAATCATATTTGTTTCGGTAGATATGCTCTTCAGGCACTTGAACCCGCTTGGATCACATCTAGACAAATAGAAGCAGGGCGACGAGCAATGACACGATATGCGCGCCGTGGTGGAAAAATATGGGTCCGTATATTTCCCGACAAACCTGTTACAGTAAGACCTACGGAAACCCGTATGGGTTCGGGAAAGGGATCTCCCGAATATTGGGTATCTGTTGTTAAGCCGGGTCGAATACTTTATGAAATGGGCGGAGTATCGGAAACTGTAGCCAGAGCAGCTATTAAAATAGCTGCGTGCAAAATGCCTATACGAACGCAATTCATTATTTCAGGATAGGGATGTGGAACCAAAGGGGTATTTATGATGAAAAAAACAATCGCGGATTTCTTTATTTCTGGACAGACAATATTTCTTTCTTTTTTCCTTCGACCTTTGCATTGAAAGAACAGATTAAAAAAAAAAATGATATGATTCAACCTCAGACCCATTTGAATGTAGCGGACAACAGCGGGGCTCGAGAATTGATGTGTATTCGAATCATAGGAGCTAGTAATCACCGATATGCTCATATTGGTGACGTTATTGTTGCTGTAATAAAAGAAGCAGTGCCCAATATGCCTCTCGAAAGATCAGAAGTGATCAGAGCTGTAATTGTACGTACATGTAAAGAACTCAGACGTGACAACGGTATGATAATACGATATGATGACAATGCAGCAGTTGTCATTGATCAAGAAGGAAATCCAAAAGGAACTCGGGTTTTTGGAGCGATCGCTCGAGAATTGAGACAGTTGAATTTCACTAAAATAGTCTCATTAGCTCCTGAGGTATTATAAATACTAGTAGATGAGACCATGATATAGTAGGGTATCTGAAATGGATCAATTAGTAGATTGTGTTTCACGCATATACTTTTAATAATTCATAAATAAAGAATCAAAAATTCACATAAAAAAAAACGGAACATGTTGATTATATCAAAATTAGGAGGCACCAATAATTATAGTTCGTCATGGGTAGGGACACTATTGCCGATATATTAACTTCTATAAGAAATGCCGACATGGATAAAAAAGGAACGGTTCGAATAGCATCTACTAATATGACCGAAAGCGTTGTTAAAATACTTCTACGAGAAGGTTTTATTGAAAACGTTAGGAAACATCGGGAAAACAACAAATATTTCTTGGTTTCAACCCTGCGACATAGAAGAAATAGAAAAGGAACATATAGAAATATTTTAAAGCGTATCAGCCGACCCGGTCTACGAATCTATTCCAACTATCAACGAATTCCTAGGATTTTAGGTGGAATGGGGATTGTAATTCTTTCTACTTCTAGAGGTATAATGACAGATCGAGAAGCTCGACTAGAAGGAATTGGAGGAGAAGTTTTGTGTTATATATGGTGATCCTTCTAATATCCGAAGTTGATCCGTAACTTCCTATTTGTGAAAAAGGAGAGGAAAGACGGGTTGTTTAATATCACTCCTCCTCCATTAGTTGATACTTCAAGGGGGTTACCTGGAATGAAAGAACAAAAATTGATTCATGAAGGTTTAATTACTGAATCACTTCCCAATGGTATGTTCCGGGTTCGTTTAGATAATGAAGATCTGATTCTAGGTTATGTTTCGGGGAGGATCCGACGAAGTTTTATACGGATACTACCAGGAGATAGAGTAAAAATCGAAGTAAGTCGTTATGATTCAACCAGGGGACGTATAATTTATAGACTTCGCAACAAAGATTCAAACGATTAGGTGTAGGTGGCTTTTTAAACATTCCTTTCGTGGGAATACAATTCGAGGTTCAAAATTTCAAGAGACTTATTTTCTTCCAAGGAGTAGATTCGGAATTAAGGTAAGGAATAACAAATATGAAAATAAGGGCCTCTGTTCGTAAAATTTGTGAAAAATGTCGACTGATCCGTAGGCGGGGACGAATTATAGTAATTTGTTTCAATCCGAGACATAAACAGAGACAAGGGTAATCTTTCTAAAAAGAAAAAGGGATTTTCTAAAGGACCCGATGGACAAATAAAGGGTCTGTTTTGATATGAAATGGATATATCCGTATATCTCTGACTCATATTTATGAGATGATAAAATATGACAAAACCTATACCAAGAATTGGTTCACGTAGGAATGGGCGTATTGGTTCACGTAAGAGTGGGCGTAGAATACCAAAAGGAGTTATTCATGTTCAAGCGAGTTTCAACAATACCATTGTGACTGTTACAGATGTACTAGGTCAGGTGGTTTCTTGGTCCTCCGCTGGTACTTGTGGATTCAGAGGCACAAGAAGAGGGACACCATTTGCTGCTCAAACCGCAGCAGGAAATGCTATTCGTACAGTAGTGGATCAGGGTATGCAACGAGCAGAAGTCATGATAAAGGGTCCTGGTCTCGGAAGAGATGCAGCATTACGAGCTATTCGTAGAAGTGGTATACTATTAAGTTTCGTACGTGACGTAACCCCTATGCCACATAATGGATGTAGACCTCCTAAAAAAAGACGTGTGTAGAAATAAGAATTGAACGGATTTCAAGAGAAATAAATGATTCAATGATCTGAAAAAGAATAATATTATTATGGTTCGAGAGGAAGTAGCAGTATCCACTCGGACACTACAGTGGAAGTGTGTTGAATCAAGAACAGACAGTAAGCGTCTTTATTATGGCCGTTTCATTTTGGCCCCGCTTATGAAAGGCCAAGCAGATACGATAGGTATCGCGATGCGAAGGGCTTTACTTGGAGAAATAGAAGGAACATGTATTACACGTGCAAAATCTGAAAAGGTACCACATGAATATTCTACGATAGTCGGTATTGAAGAATCAGTACATGCAATTTTAATGAATTTGAAAGAAATTGTATTGAGAAGTCATCTGTATGGAACTCGTGACGCATCCATTTGCGTCAGGGGTCCTAGATACGTAACT